TATTTGTTGTACTATTCTGGCTAATCTATAGTGATAGAACAAAAAATTACAAACTGTTTCATTCTTTTTCTATTAAAAAAAAAAGAGCAATTCCAATTCTATAGGGTTGAATAAAAATTCGATTGACCATTTTTTGTTAGAATTGCTATGCTTAGTGTGTGACTCGTTAATTTTTTCTTTAACTTAAAAAAAAAGTCAGTTTAGAGTTAGGATTTCTAAAAAATATAGACTGAACTCTACTATGAACTTAATAACCATATAAATAACCAACTTATTTCTTCGTATTGTCTAGATCCCAAGAAAGAGTCACTATATGACTGGATCAATCATATAGTTGTAGCAACTGAAATTTATCCCATAAAAAAGAAGGGTTGTGAGGCAAAAGTAAGGGATGTGGATAAATGGAAGGATGATAGAAAGAGAGAACAAAAATACCAATGATATATGATTTGAATATGTATGGTCTATGAATTATCTCATATAAAGGCAATGTGATAAAGCATCAATACTGAATATAAAATAAAATATTAGTATACAAAAAAATTAAGTATAAAATAATAAAGAGCCTGGAGTTAATAGAAACTGAGAAGGTTGACCCGGGACCGAATTTTGTTGAGAGCTCCGTTGCAGAGTTCAGACCTAGCCATTAATGGAGAAGCTATAGGAACGGTGGAACCTGTGACTGCATAGATTCTATTGAAAACGAATGCTAATGATTCATTGAGTGGGATGGCGGAACGAACCAAAAACAAATTGATTTATTTTGAGAAGTCATGGATTGGATTGAAGTTACGAATGAAGCAGAAAAGAGTCAATATTCGCTCGCGAAACCCTTGTTTATTGGATTACAATATTGTGTTTGGCGTAGTTCAATAGGGATATAAAAAAAAGAATGATTCGTTATAATATAAATAAAAAAAGCATTATCTATATTTACAAATAAATATATATGTCTAGCTTTGTATCTTGATTGTATTGTATATACAGTTCAACAAATTAAATATTAAAAAAAACATTACTTAGTTTAGTGCATTATTTATTAGAAGTATCTAATATTATTGAATCATTTCATTCGCGAGGAGCCGGATGAGAAGAAACTCTCATGTCCAGTTCTGCAGTAGAGATGGAATCAAGAAACGACCATCAACTATAACCCCAAAAGAACCAGATTTCGTAAACAACATAGAGGAAGAATGCGGGGGATATCTTGTCGAGGTAATCATATTAGTTTTGGTCGATATGCTCTTCAGGCACTTGAACCCGCTTGGATCACAGCTAGACAAATAGAAGCAGGGCGAAGAGCAATGACACGATATGCGCGTCGTGGTGGAAAAATATGGATACGTATATTTCCCGACAAACCAGTTACAGTAAGACCCACAGAGACACGTATGGGTTCAGGAAAGGGATCTCCCGAATATTGGGTATCCGTTGTTAAACCGGGTCGAATACTTTATGAAATGAGCGGAGTATCAGAAACTGTAGCTAGGGCCGCTATTTCAATAGCTGCGTCCAAAATGCCTATACCAACTCAATTTGTTATTGCAGGATAGGGGCATAGAACTAAACAAAAACAAAAGGGTTATTTTATTTCATTATATTGAGATGAAAAAACAAACAACCACAGATTTCTTTATTTCTGGAAAGACAATATCTCTTTTTTTCCTTCATTCTTTGCATTGACATTCTTTGCATTGAAATAACAGATAAAAAAAGAAAAATGATATGATTCAACCCCAAACCCTTTTGAATGTAGCAGATAACAGCGGGGCTCGAGAATTGATGTGTATTCGAATCATAGGGGCAGGGAATCCCCGATATGCTCATATTGGTGACGTTATTGTTGCTGTAATCAAAGAAGCAGTGCCCAATATGCCTCTAGAAAGATCAGAAGTAATTAGAGCTGTAATTGTACGTACATGTAAAGAACTCAAACGTGACAACGGTATTATAATACGATATGATGACAATGCAGCGGTTGTCATTGATCAAGAAGGAAATCCAAAAGGAACTCGAGTTTTTGGTGCGATTCCTCGGGAATTGAGACAGTTGAATTTTACTAAAATAGTTTCATTAGCTCCCGAGGTATTATAAATACTAGTAGATGAAACTATAATAGTTTCGGGTATCAAAAATAGAGCAATTAATTCTTAGTAGATTAGGTCTCACGCATATACTTTGAATAAAAAAAAAGAAAAACAAAGAAAAAACATGTTGATTATATCAAAATTAGGAGACACCAATAATTCTAGTTCATCATGGGTAGGGATACTATTGCCGATATAATAACTTCTATAAGAAATGCTGACATGGATAAAAAAGGAACGGTTCGAATAGCATCTACTAATATCACCGAAAACATTGTTAAAATACTTCTGCGAGAAGGTTTTATTGAAAACGTTCGAAAACATCAGGAAAGTCAGAGATTTTTCTTGGTTTCAACCCTACGACATAGAAGGACTAGTAAAGGAGTATATAGAACTATTTTAAAGCGTATCAGCCGACCCGGTCTACGAATCTATTCCAACTATCAACGAATTCCTAAGATTTTAGGTGGAATAGGGATTGTAATTCTTTCTACTTCTCAAGGTATAATGACAGATCGAGAAGCTCGATTAAAAAAAATTGGAGGAGAAGTTTTGTGTTATATATGGTGATCCTCCTCCGGTATCCTAATTTTACCTCTAAATTCCTATTTGTGAAATAGAGAATAGAGAAGAAAAGTGAGTTATATAACTCTTCCTCCATTAGTTGATACTTAAAAGGGGTTACCTGGAATGAAAGAACAAAAATTGATTCATGAAGGTTTAATTACTGAATCACTTCCCAATGGTATGTTCAGGGTACGTTTAGATAATGAAGATTTAATTCTAGGTTATGTTTCAGGAAGGATACGGCGCAGTTTTATACGGATACTACCTGGAGATAGAGTAAAAATCGAAGTAAGTCGTTATGATTCAACCAAAGGACGTATAATTTATAGACTTCGTAACAAGGATTCGAACGATTAAATGATTTTTTTAAACATTCCTTTCGTAGGGTATGGTATACAATTCGAAGTTCAAAAATTCAAGAGACTTATTTTCTTCCAAGGAGTAGATTCAGGGGTAAAGGAATGAGAAATATGAAAATAAGGGCTTCTGTTCGTAAAATTTGTGAGAAATGTCGACTGATCCATAGGCGTGGACGAATTATGGTGATTTGTTCCAATCCGAGACATAAACAGAGACAAGGGTAATCCTTAAAAAAAAAGAACTTTCTTTCTAAAATGGGGATCCCTGTAAAAAAAAAAGGGATCTGTTTTAACATGAAATGGATATCTCCGTATGTTTACATATATTTCTGACTCATATTTATGAGATAATAAAATATGACAAAACCTATACCAAGAATTGGTTCACGTAGGAATGGACGTATTGGTTCACGCAAGAATGGACGTAGAATACCAAAAGGAGTTATTCATGTTCAAGCGAGTTTCAACAATACCATTGTAACTGTTACAGATGTACGTGGTCAGGTGGTTTCTTGGGCCTCCGCGGGTACTTCTGGATTCAAAGGCACAAGAAGAGGAACACCCTATGCTGCTCAAGCTGCAGCAGTAAACGCTATTCGTACAATAATTGATCAGGATATACAACGAGCAGAAGTTATGATAAAGGGTCCTGGTTTCGGAAGAGATGCAGCATTACGAGCCATTCGTAGAAGTGGTATACTATTAAGTTTCGTACGTGATGTAACACCTATGCCACATAATGGATGTCGACCTCCAAAAAAAAGACGTGTGTAGAAATAAGAATTAAACAACTATCAAGAGAAATAAATGATTCAATAATCTGATCAAATTAGAATATTAGTATGGTTCGAGAGGAAATAACAGAATCCACTCGAACACTACAGTGGAAGTGTGTTGAATCACGAGTAGACAGTAAACGTCTTTATTATGGACGTTTCATTCTGTCCCCGCTTATGAAAGGGCAGGCCGATACCATAGGTATTGCCATGCGGAGGGCTTTACTTGGAGAAATAGAAGGAACATGTATCACACGTGCAAAATCTGAGAAGGTACCACATGAATATTCTACAGTAGTAGGTATTGAAGAATCAGTACATGAAATTTTATTAAATTTGAAAGAAATTGTATTGAGAAGTAATCTCTATGGAATTAGAGACGCATCCATTTGTGTTAGAGGTCCTAGGTACGTAACTGCTCAAGATATCATCTCACCACCTTCCGTGGAAATAGTTGATACGACACAGTATATAGCTAATCTGACAGAACCAATTGATTTGCGCATTGAATTACAAATCAAGAGAGATCGCGGATATCGTATGAAACCCATAACTAATTCTCATGATGGAAGTTATTCTATAGATGCTGTATTCATGCCTGTTCGAAATGCAAATCATAGTATTCATTCTTATGGTAATGGGAATGAAAAACAAGAAATACTTTTTCTAGAAATATGGACAAATGGAAGTTTAACTCCTAAAGAAGCACTTTATGAAGCTTCTCGTAATTTAATTGATTTATTTGTTCCTTTTCTCCATGCAGAGGAAGAAAACATTAATTTCGAGGAAAATAAAAACAAGTTTACTTTACCCCCTTTTACCTTTCAAGATAGATTATCTAATCTAAAGAAAAACAAAAAGGGAATTCCATTGAAATATATTTTTATTGACCAATCAGAATTACCTTCCAGGACCTATAATTGTCTCAAAAGGTGCGATATACATACATTATTGGACCTTTTGAGTAAGGGTCAAGAAAATCTTATAAAAATTGAATATTTTCGCATAGAAGATGTAAAACAAATATTGGACACTCTACAGAAGCATTTTGCAGTTGATTTACCTAAGAAAAAGTTTTAATTTGAAATCCATTATAATTATTTCATCTTCTTTTTTTTTTTTTTGAAAGAAAAAAAAGAAGAAAATTAGTTTTTCATCTTCGGCACAATCCATATTTTTACAGAATGAATCGTAATAAAATTAAGGTATCTAGGGGATAGTCACTTTAAAGTGACTATCCCCTAGATACCTACGCTAAGGTATTTCACGGTTGAAGTTGAATCAATTTGAAAAAGACCTAAAGTTAAAGATTTATCAATAGGTAATGTTGCTCCAATACCTAACCAAAGAGCTACTGCGGTACCGATCAAAAAAACTGTTGTAGCTACTGGACGACGAAATGGATTTTGGAATTTATTCACATTTTCCAAAAATGGTACTATCAATAATCCTGTTGGTACTGAAACCATTAAAAGAACACCCAATAACTTATTTGGTACTGTGCGAAGTATTTGAAATACGGGAAAAAAGTACCATTCGGGTAATATTTCCAAAGGAGTTGCAAATGGATCCGCCGGTTCACCAATCATTGACGGTTCTAGAACTGCTAAGCCTACGTTACATGCAATAGTACCTAGAATTACTACTGGAAAAATATATAAAAGATCATTGGGCCAGGCGGGTTCTCCATAATAATTATGCCCCATTCCTTTGGCCAATTTAGCTCTCAATACAGGATCATTTAAATCAGGTTTCTTTGTTATTGGGATAGATGAATTCTTATGGATCCATCCCCCGAAGGAACCGGACATGATAATTTTTCATCATCCGGCTCGAGCAAGAATCAAAGGAATAACAGAAATAGATTCATATGATGAAATATATATAATATCTTTCATACATATCCACACACATAATATAATTATAATGTATAATGACTCTATATAAGAAAAGATTTACCAGACTCAATTTGTAAACTATTCAGTGCAAAGAATTCAGTTCTTTCAGTTCTTAAAGAAAGGTAAATGCTCAATATCCAAGTAGGCTTACTAATTTGATCTTTGATCATGATTAAGTGCTTCCTGGATTGTCTCATGTCTTTTGGTTGGTGTTTATCCCCACAACATCTCGATTCTCGATTGTATTACATACAAAGTATTTACTTGTTACTAATCTAATAAAGTCCAGCCTCTGTTTTTCTTTAGATCTTTTATTTCACTCCGATAGTATCATAAATCAGGTCGATGCAGAGGAAGTGAATGCATTTCTATACTATAAATAGATAAGTGAAATAGATAGATAGAACATAATCTGAATCATGCCACATCACTTAATTCCATATTCTACGGGATCTTGCGGAGCCTGTTCATGCATGACATGATCGGGTATGATCATAGAAAAGATTCTTCGCAAACAAACCAGCCTATCCTTTGATACGTAAGGTACTTACGTGGTGGTTGGATACGGAGACACATTTGGTTGTGAATTCTAACGTGGCAGATAAAATCATATATCTGCATGGACCAATCAATAGTTCAAGTCACACACTCCCATAATCCATCTTCTCTTCGGAAAATCCACTTCAACTATTCATATAAAATAAAGAATACAATACTTCGGAGTTGAAGAGAAGTATCCAAACAATATGTCTTATTTTTTTTTCAATAATCCATATTTGTAGCAATGAAATACTATTTTCCTCCCCCAAATAATATATCATTTTTACAAATATCTATGATCTATCTTCTCTATAAAGGACCTGAAATACCTTGCTTACGTATCATTAGAAAGTGCATTAACATAAATACAGCAGTAAGAAGAGGCAATACAAAAGTGTGTAAACTATAAAAACGAGTCAAAGTGGATTGGCCCACACTAGCACTTCCACGTAATAACTCTACCAAAGGGGATCCTATTACGGGAATAGCTTCAGGCACACCCGTCACAATTTTTACGGCCCAATAACCAATTTGGTCCCGAGGTAAGGAATAACCAGTTACACCAAAAGATGCAGTCAATACAGCCAGAACCACGCCTGTAACCCAAGTTAATTCGCGGGGTTTTTTAAATCCACCTGTGAGATACACACGAAATACGTGCAGGATCATCATTAAAACCATCATACTTGCTGACCATCGATGAACTGATCGGATTAACCAGCCAAAGTTGGCCTCAGTCATTATGTATTGAACAGAGGAAAAGGCTTCCGTAACGGTTGGACGATAGTAAAAAGTCATAGCAAAACCCGTAGCTACTTGTACTAAAAAGCAAGTAAGTGTGATCCCCCCTAGACAATAAAATATGTTAACATGAGGAGGAACATATTTACTAGTTATATCATCTGCAATCGCCTGAATCTCGAGACGTTCCTCGAACCAATCATATACTTTATTGAGATAGGAACCCCCCCTCGAGAACCGTATATGAGAATTTCATCTCGTACGGCTCAAGCAGTAACACACAAATACTGGTTTTCAACAGATATGTAATAAAAAGTTCAAAACTTCTTATCCACTTGATTCTATTTTGCCCGAAAATACGAAGTAACAAAAATCCGGAATTTCTTCTTTGTGAAAGATAATACCAAATCAAGTTGGCTCATCCGTCTTTCTTTATGTTGATCATTACAGGAGTTTTGAATCTTCTCTTCCCTATTTTTTTTGTTATTTGATTTGTTGTTTTTTTGTACGTAATGCAGATTGACTCTTGTTTTACTATTAATATAATAGGAATTCTCTTGTTGAGACCCCATGAATCAATTGAAACCTCAGATTCATACTAGAACCACGATGATATTTAATAAAGTCCCAAGCTAAACTCAAAGGTTTTCTGAGTAAGAATCCTTTGATCATCACTTATTCAATGAATAGATGTAATAACTCAACAAAATCTATAGAAAAGAAACAGCTGTATTTCGGTGAAAATAAGTCTGAAGGAAGAAAAATCGTTTGATTTCGGAAATACCTATTTTTTTTAGTCCGGTCGTGAAGTCTGAATAGTGAGTATGAATCATAGTTCAAATATTTCTTTTTTTTATCTATTGTATATATTATATTCCGTGCTCAAGATACTAGAATAAATATCTGACGGGGTAGAATCGCCTTGATAAAGATGACAGACTCATTCTCTGTATTATCAATAGGATCAATTATAACAAGTCACACACTCATATTCCGGAAATACCGAAACAAATAAATTCCACGGTCGAACTACCAGAATGATCTAGAAATCGGAGTTTTAAGTAATTTTTTTTTGATTGAAAACCTAGGATCTTATGAACTTAACTCACGGAAATTCCATCCAGTAAAACGGAAGAATTATAAATTTCCAAAATAATAGATAGGAATACCGCAAATAAAGCTATTGCCACCCCCATAAGTAGCGTAGTACCCCAGCCTGGAGCTACTTTACCATATTCCGAATTCAACGGTTTTAATAAATCCCCTATAATAGTTCGTCTTGGCCCAGATCTGGAACTACCCTCTACGGTTTGTGTAGCCATAAATCCTATTTTATTTAATCATTGGTTGAGATCTGTTGACTTTGTATACCATTCCGTTGTAGTTGTAAATAAACGATTAAACGATCTTATTGTAGATCCATTGTATTGTGATCTTAAAATCATCTAAAAATAAATGGAAACAGCAACCCTAATCGCCATCTTCATATCTGGTTTACTTGTAAGCTTTACTGGGTACGCTTTATATACCGCTTTTGGCCAACCTTCTCAACAACTAAGAGATCCATTCGAAGAACACGGGGACTAATTGAAGTAATGAGCCCCCCATATTGGGGGGGCTCATTACTTCAATTAAGATAATGAAAAATTATTTCATTTTTTTAGTCGGAACCTTAGGTGGTTCTCGAAAAAAGATAGCGAAAAAAATTATGCCTAACGTTGAGACTAAGAGGAATGTATAAACCAATGCTTCCATAGATTCGATTGTGATTTACAATTATAGCTTCCACATCTATTCCTATTCATTTGGGATCATTTACCGTATAAAGAAAGTGAAAGAGTAAAAAAAAAAGATGGTGATTCAAGTCAAAATTTATTCAGTACACTGTCTTTAGTACACTATATCAAATAAAACAAAAATATATAAGCGGAAGATACCCCAACAATGTTGTATCAGACTGCTTGTCTCCGTGTAGTTGGATCTCCAATTTTTTGGAATGTTCCAAATTCCACTTGAGCATCCAAATCTGGATCAATACCAGCAAAAACATCTCTGAACAAGGTTCTAGCGCCATGCCAAATGTGTCCGAAAAAGAAGAGCAGAGCAAATGAAGCATGCCCAAAAGTGAACCAACCTCTTGGACTACTACGAAAAACACCATCGGATTTCAAAGTAGCCCGGTCTAATTCAAAAATTTCACCTAATTGGGCACGTCTAGCATATTTTTTCACAGTAGTGGGATCACTATAACTGACTCCATTGAGTTCGCCACCATAGAACTCAACAGTTACACCTACTTGTTCAACACTATATTTTGATTCTGCCCTTCTAAAAGGAACATCGGCTCTAACAATTCCGTCTACATCTACCAAAACTACCGGGAATGTTTCAAAAAAGGTAGGCATACGACGTACAAAAAGTTCATGCCCTTCTTTATCTCTAAAGATGGGGTGTCCTAACCATCCAACAGCTATTCCATCCCCGTTGTCCATTGAGCCTGCTCTAAATAATCCCCCTTTTGCGGGATTATTACCAATGTAATCATAAAAAGCTAATTTTTCGGGAATTTTAGACCAAGCTTCCGATAAACTCAGATTTTCGGCCAGTCCAGCCCCAACTCTTCGATATATTTCTTGCTGGAAGTATCCCTGATCCCACTGATAACGAGTGGGGCCAAATAATTCGATTGGGGTAGTTGCTGAACCATACCACATAGTTCCGGCAACTACGAAAGCTGCAAAAAAAACAGCAGCGATACTACTGGAAAGCACAGTTTCAATATTTCCCATACGTAATCCTTTGTATAGGCGTTGAGGTGGACGAACACTAAGATGGAATAGACCCGCTAATATGCCCAATGTACCCGCTGCAATATGATGAGAGGCTATTCCCCCCGGAACAAAAGGATCAAAACCTTCCACACCCCATGCTGGATTTACAGATTGTACTTTTCCAGTTAGTCCATAAGGATCGGACACCCATACTCCGGGACCATACAAGCCTGTTACATGAAATGCGCCAAAGCCAAAACAAGCCAATCCTGAGAGAAATAAATGAATTCCAAAGATTTTGGGCAAATCCAAAGAGGGTTTTCCCGTACGTTCATCGCAGAATATTTCTAGGTCCCAATACACCCAATGCCAGATAGCTGCCAAGAAGCACAAGCCGGAAAACACAATATGTGCCCCTGCCACACCTTCATAACTCCAAATACCCGGATTCGTTATAGTTCCCCCTGAAATACTCCAACCACCCCATGAATTGGTTATTCCTAAACGGGTCATGAAGGGTATAACAAACATACCTTGTCTCCACATTGGATCAAGAACGGGGTCAGAGGGATCAAAAACTGCTAATTCGTATAGAGCCATCGAACCGGCCCAACCAGAAACCAGAGCGGTATGCATTATATGGACAGAAAGTAATCGACCGGGATCATTCAATACGACAGTATGAACACGATACCAAGGTAAACCCATGGAGATACCCCTTTATCAAAAATAAATAGACACTATGTAACTTTATCGCATTGGAAAAGACTATACTATAGTACCTAACCTTTACAGTGGATTCTGTCTTAGAAAGGATTAATATTTATTCCGTTCCCTTGAAAATAAGGGAACAATTCTGTTCATAAGAACAAAGAGAAACAGATCTATTCTATACTATACCCGATGAGTACGAATACGCAATGGAAGGATTGATCCTATTTTGGGGGAACGAGTGCATAGAAACTTATTTATCATTCGAACGCTCGATCCTTTCATTAAAATTTTTCTTTATTCAATAAGTTTTCCCTTCTAATTTAGGGATAAAATAGAATAAACAGAAAAAAAAAGGATGATGAAGACAATAAACCCATTGTTACGTTTCCATATTAAAGTGAAGTATAGTGCTTAATTTTTTTGTTTAATTTAATGCCTATTGGTGTCCCAAAAGTACCTTTTCGGAGTCCTGGAGAGGAAGATGCGGTTTGGGTTGACGTATAGTGCGACTTGTCAGACATATTGGGTCATATGGGATTTACCCCGTTCTCTCCCCCGATCGAGATATTCTATGCTTCGCCCAAGAAATATTGACTGTCAATTATTTGTAGCGTGAAGTGCAATTAGATCAATTTATATTCGGGATCAACATTATCAATTAGAAGTAGAAGAATTTATGGTTGACTTAGACCGATAAAATATTCAGGCTCCGTTCAGAAAATACCAAATTGGTAATATATCTACAATTACCACTTGTATAATAGATGAATACAGCGAATAGTTTGTGGGAAGGCAAGTAAAGCATGAAACGAATTGAAAAAACAAGAAGTGGTACTGAAATTATTTGCCCTATACGTACAAATGGAATTCGGACAGATCTTTACCCGGAGTAGAACATGAACCTAAAAGAATTGAAAAGGCCCATTCAGGAACAAGAAAACGACATTGTGATTTAAATCGTGATGAAACAATATATCAATGAGAGATTAGTTCAATAAGTTCAGTAAATTCTTTTTTCTTATTTTATAGTTTTTATAGTATAGGGCGGGGTCCAAAAAACCTTTTCTTTTTTTTTTGAAAAATAGAAAAAAAGAAAAACAAACCCTTTCATTCCATTTTAAAACCTGTTACAAAAAAAAGAAATGGGACTGGAATCGACACATTGATTTTTTTTTCGCAATTTTTTTTTTTGAACCGTATGCATCCAAAGGTGCACGTACGGTTTCTGAGGGATACAATTTTGTCCTAATCAACCGACTTCATCGAGAAAGATTACTTTTTTTGGGCCAAGAGGTTGATAATGAGATCTCAAATCAACTTGTTGGTCTCATGGTATATCTCAGTATAGAAGATGCTACTAAGGATCTTTATTTGTTTATAAACTCTCCCGGCGGATGGGTAATCCCAGGAATGGCCATTTATGATACTATGCAATTTGTGCCACCTGATGTACATACAATATGCATGGGATTAGCCGCTTCAATGGGATCTTTAATTCTAGTCGGAGGAGAAATTACCAAACGCCTAGCATTCCCTCACGCTTGGCGCCAATGAGTTTGTTAAAAAAAAAAAGAAGACTATGCCTTCGCCATATCGAATATGAATTATAAGTAATAATAGCATGGCACTTTGAGTTCGATATGAACAAACCATTATTGTTTTTTCATAACATGAGGTTTTGTATCGAGATAGTAATATGAAATAAAGGTTATTTTCGATTTGATCTTACGTGTCGGGAGTACATTTCAGCGTCACAAACCACTTTTATTCCAAACCGGAAGTCTCTTTCTGATATTCATTTTATTAAAGAAAGAGTATAAAAATGAAAAAAAAACGATCATTTTTCCCTATTTGATCGTATCAGAAAAAAACTTTGGGATTGCTAAATCATAGACGAGATAAATATAGAAAGCAACAGAGCCATCATAGTATTTTATTACTCCAACGAAAGGAAGGGTGGTAAATGGATCATTCAACGATCTGGATCGGATGGATTATATTTCCCTCGTCTTTTGAGAGAAGAGGGTCAAATTCAATTCCATTGTAGAGCCGTATGCAAAAAGATGCCTGTACGGTTGTTCAATTCTATTTTTTTCTTATTCTTATTTTTTATCCCTTACTTTAGCCCAATTATGGGAAATAGAAGAACATTCATACTGTTATATCAGTAACATCAGGGTTATGATTCACCAACCTGCTAGTTCTTTTTATGAGGCACAAGCAGGGGAATTTATCCTGGAAGCAGAAGAACTACTAAAACTTCGTGAAACACTCACAAGGGTTTATGTACAAAGAACGGGCAATCCCTTATGGGCTGTCTCCGAAGACATGGAAAGGGATGCTTTTATGTCAGCAACAGAAGCCCAAGCTCATGGCATTGTTGATCTTGTAGCGGTCGAAAATGAAAATACGAACGATTTCGTGTAAATCCATGATTCCATTTCAAATCATAATTCGAATTTTCTTTGATTGGACATTGAATAGAAATAATTCATAATAATCAACCATCCGGTTAAGATCGATCTAAACCAAACTATTCTATAATTCTATATATACGATATGCCAACTATTAAACAACTTATTAGAAATACAAGACAGAAAATAAGAAATGTCACGAAATCCCCCGCTCTTCGAGGATGTCCTCAGCGTCGAGGAACATGTACTAGGGTGTATGTGCGACTCGTTCAGATCATGAACTCGAACAAATGAGACAATTTTTCTAGTATCAACGATCAATCAGTACCAATGAATAGGATAGATAGATTCGAAGAAGGCTATTTACTATCTAAAACTAAAAAGAAAGATCTATCTCCTATATTGTGTATAGAATTTTTGGTTTCCATTGGTGCAAATCCAATCAATTCGATTTGAGATGAGAAGCGCTTCTCCATTGGTAGCAAATGATTATCCATTAAGCGGAGGAAATGCTATGATTATGCTCTTATTCTTGAAAGAACGGACTAATAGGGTCAGCTACCTAGCCAACTTTCATAATTTAAATACCGTCACTATATGGATAACTCTTATTGTGAAAAGATATATTACTGTATAATTGATGGGTAGAGCCAAAGGGTGTGAACTATACAAGTTCACAATAACATTTGATTAAATGACAGAAGAGGCTCCGGTGTATAGAAAGTACCTAACCGTTTAAGAAGTAACCATAGAAACGATGAAACTCACTATTTTTTTTTAGTATCAGTAGAATTTCTTATTTCCAGGTCAAATGTCTGGAAGGAATAAAAAATCGTGGTTGGGAAGGTCATAGTAGCAAAAGCCATGGGAATTTATTTTTTATATACCGGAATAATCCGCTTTGTTATTAATCGAACGGAGGAGGGAAAAAAAGAATGACTGAATGAAGAGAAATCAATTAGTTATTCATTAAAGTTTAATTTGATTCAATGACCAGAGTTAGACGAGGATATACAGCTCGGAGACGTCGAAGAAAAATTCGTTTATTTGCATCAACTTTTAGAGGGGCTCATTCAAGACTTACTCGAACAATTACTCAACAAAAAATGAGAGCCTTAGTTTCTTCTCATCGAGATAGAGGTAGGCAAAAGAGGGATTTTCGTCGTTTGTGGATTACTCGTATAAATGCAGTAACTCGTGATAATGGGGTATTCCCTAGTTATAGTAAATTCATACACAATCTGTACAAGAGGCAATTACTTCTTAATCGTAAAATACTTGCGCAAATAGCTATAGAGAATAAAAATTGCCTTTACATGATTTCGAATAAGATCTCTCAAATAAAAAAGATTCTAAAGTAATATACAGGAATGATTGAAACAAAATTCCCCGGAGAATGAACTCCGGGAAGATAGAATGAAAATAAATTAAGATACTTATAAGTAGTAGGAATGAACGAAATCTTTCAATACAAGAAGGATTTTCCCTTCTCCATTTTTTTCTTAACAAAACATCAATTTGAGCTTGAGAGTTTTGAGTCAATTGAAGGGGTATGCCTATTTATTTCTGGTTCTAGGACCAGTAGTTCGAGGGATCGACTCGGCTCTCTCAAATTGTTTCTCATTATTAAGAAAAGGTAACAAAGATAAAATACGAGCTTGTTTTATAGCAATAGTAATTAATCGTTGTTGTTTCAAGGTCAATCTATTGACACGTCTAGATAATATTTTTCCTTGTTCACTAATAAATCGACTAATTAAACTCATGTTTCTATAATTGATTCGATCCCCCGATCCAATTGGGGGCAAACGCCTACGAAAAGATCGCTTGGATTTACGAAAGGGTTGCTTGGATTTATCCATGGGTTATTTTATTCCTTATCTCGAAAATTCTATTTCTTTATTCATTTTAGATCCGACTGAATAGCGTTTGATTATATATGTTGTTATATATATTGTGTTGTATATATGTTAAGTTTTTCCTTTCCTCTTCCTGCTCCTTGGAAAGATCGTACACATGTTCCTTTCGATCTATTTCTTTATTTCTCCATGAATCGTATGTGTGCGACAATAGCGACAAAATTTTCTTAATTCTAATCGATTGGGTGTATTGTGTCGACTCTTTTGAGTAATATATCTAGAAATACCCGGCAATTCTTTATTGATACCATTTCGGACACAACTGGCGCATTCCAAAATAACTCTGACTCTGACATCCTTACCCTTGGCCATGAACCTCCTTTTGATCGACTTAAATTCTTCTATTTTCGATCCGAACCGAAGAAGAAGAAAAGAACAAAAAAATCAATAGAAGTTACTAACTAGAAATGGAATTTCTAAAGATTTGGTTGTAATTAAATTAATATTAATTGAGTAATAATTAAGTAATACAATTACTTTCGAACCAGCATCCTACTACCCTAATCTCAGTATTTCATTTAAGTATCTTTTTTCTCTTATGATTTGATTTGATTTCGTGGAGCCTGCCCATAGAATATATTGGACTCACATTTCTATTTCTGTTCTCCAAAATTCAATAAAATTCAATCTTAGATCCACTGCATTTTTCTGAGGTTCAATACACTTTTTCTTTCCTATCCTAAGAACTAAACTAAAAAAGAGGAACGCAATCTTAGTCACGTAGAAATGTATCTTTAATTCTCCTCATTTCTTTGCATATCAATAACTAGAATGAAAAAAGGGGAATAATAAGGCATCCGGGAATAAACGATTAATTTCTATCAAGAGACCCGCCAAAGACCCAAACCATAGAGTAGTTAGTACAGGAGCCGTGGAGAGATATGTTTTTATATCTCGCATTGAAAATCCTCCTTCTTTATTTTAGTTTAGTGTAAAACATATATGATCAGATGCTGTAGTTCAAGATCATTTGTATTCAGTCTTATGTGGAATTCTTAACTAAGATGAATATGTACAATGAACGAACCAGTAGGTGAGATTTTCCTATACCTAAAAGTCGGAACAGATGACCCCCTCTTCCTGAGCATTACAAATAAATATTCATTCTTTTTTTATAGATTAGTTTGAGATATATATTTTTATAGATTAGTTTGATATATATATATATCTTTTATTATATGAAAGATGAAAGAAAAAGAAAAAAAAAAGGACAGAAAAATTGTATATAGATAGAGGATAAAATAACGATCTGGAAAACAAGACAAGGATTTTGTACAATGCCACTGTACAACAATTTGGAAAGGGATGTAGCGCAGCTTGGTAGCGCGTTTGTTTTGGGTACAAAATGTCACGGGTTCAAATCCTGTCATCCCTACCTATTACTTCTTCTATAGGAAGTAAGGAGGGATTAATTTAAATCGATTAAAATTTGATATAATTTTGCCGTATTGCATACTATATGTATATGTATGCAAGGTGTATTGGAGTATGAAAAATCCTTTTCTTTACAATCGTATCTCGGATCATAAGAAAGCGCTCTTAGTTCAGTTCGGTAGAACGCGGGTCTCCAAAACCCGATGTCGTAGGTTCAAATCCTACAGAGCGTGATTCTGTTTATCTTATGTCGAATCACAATAAAATAACTTAATCTTAATAAAGTTGAATTACAATTTGTATTTGACCTCCTCTTTGCAGGAGGTCAATCAAAAAAAGAAATATTACTCAATTAAAGGTCCAACTGATCACCGCGTCTGTATTGTAAATATGCAGTTACAAATAATCCTGCCAAAGTAATAGGAATTAGACCTAAGACGATTCCAAATAGAAAAACTTCAATCATTTTGATTTTTTTGTTTTGAGGAGAATAAAAATAGAAGTAAGATCTATCTCTAAATATTAATCTGAATTATTCATGAATCTCAATGACTAAGAACTGGCAATTGATGCGGAAAGGAATCATACAATACCCGCACAATTCTGGCGAAATATTTATTTTTATGAATTGGTCATTCAATTCATTTCAAATAAGTTGCATCTTGTTCAAACTAATTAATAGAGCCGAGGTTATAGTTAAAGCAGCTAGCAGAAAACCGAAATAACTAGTTATAGTAAGCATGAAAAAGCTAAATTAACTTAACTATATTTTTTTTTGCTACATACATTGATAAAACACTTACCTAAGTTTCCATTTTTGTCGAATATGATGGTAAGAAAACAAACAATTGACAGAAAATTAGTTCCAATTGAAAGTTTGTAATTTATCAGTCATTAATTTATCAGTCATTATGGATGGCCCCGATGACTTCAAAGAAGATAGAGTGAAATAGATAGAATAAAATCAATCAATTCATCGACGGTAACATCGACCGATCTTTCCATTCCGAATCAACAGGTTCATTGTTCAATTCGTGAGTTGGGTTTGGGTATAGTAATAAGAATTATGTGTGTCGTGTAACTTGATTACAAAATAAGATTATACTTAAGAAAAAGTCATTTTGGAATGAAAGAATTAGATTTGAAAAGAACTTCAATTTTGATTATTTCTATTCTTTTTCAATATAATTAAATCCATTTTGTTTGGAGTGAATGACCCAATATCACCTTTACTTTTTTTTTCATCAAATAGGACACTACTATTATAGTCGATTTATTGTATGACCAACCAATTACTTAAATTGAAATGAAAGGATTCGAACAAAAAACTTTTAACCCT